CCTGATCCAAATCATAATCTATATGGGATTTCCAAAAATATTAATTGAAAGCCGACCCCGAGGAATCGAAGAATTACAGATGAATTTACAAAAAGAATTTAATTTTGTAAATAGAAAACTTAACATTGCTATCACACGAATTGAAAAGCCTTATGGAAACCCTAATATTCTTGCAGAATTTATAGCCGGCCAATTAAAAAATCGAGTTTCTTTTCGCAAAGCAATGAAAAAGGCTATAGAATTAACTGAACAAGCAGATACAAAAGGAATTCAAGTGCAAATTGCAGGACGTATTGACGGAAAAGAAATTGCGCGTGTTGAATGGATCAGAGAGGGTAGGGTTCCACTACAAACCATTCGAGCTAAAATTGATTATTGTTCCTATACAGTTCGAACGATCTATGGGGTATTAGGCATCAAAATTTGGATATTTATAGACGGGGAATAATAAACCTTTATTTGCCTTTCCATTCTCGATGGAACAAAAAATGATAAATTCGTTTCTTCTTTTTCTTTTCTGTTCAATAAAAAAAATGAAAAATTATAATTCTATAGGGTTGAATAAAAATTCAATTAATCTTTTGATAAAATTGCTATGCTTAGTGTGTGACTCGTTGGTTTTTTGAGGGTTAGTATAAAAAACCAGCCCCATAGTATAAACAAATAACTATAGAAGTAATAACCAACTCATCACTTCGTATTATCTGGATCCAAAGAACCAGTCAAGATATGATATATTGTTCATATTGTTGTAGCAACTGAAATCTTTTTTTATTAAAAAAATCTGCTTCTAAGTTGTCAATCGAAATAAAAAAAAAGGGTATGGATAAATGGAAGGATGAGAGAAAGAAAGAAAAAGAATATTGATGATATATAATTCCAATATGTAAGGTCTATGAGTCATCTCATAAAAAAGCTGTGTAATAAAGCATCAATACGGATTCATCATTAAATGGATCTACTCATCGAACAAAAAATAAAGAGCTTCGAGCCAATAAAGACTAAGAATATTGACTCAAGAACTAATAGCTCCATTGTAGAATTGAGACCTAACCATAAAGTAAGAAGCGATGGGAACGATGGAACCTGTGAATTCAAAAGATTCTAGTGAAAATGAATTCGAATGATTCATTGATCGGGATGGCGGAACCGACCAGAGACCAATTTATCTATTCGGAAAAGTTATGAACTAATGATAGAACTGAAATATAAATTGAAAGAGTAAATATTCGCCCGCGAAAACTTTATTTTATTGATTTTCTTGGATTGCTAAATTTGGGTCAATCCAATACGATAAAGAGTAAAACAAAAGAAAGATTCGTTTTAACATTCTAAAAACCATATATATAAATATAAGAAAAAAATAGTTATTTAATATATTTAGTTATCTATACAAACAAGATATACAAATTAATAATAGATTTGATCTAGATTAAATGAAATCCATGATTCAGTATATTATTTATTAAATACATGTATATCTTAATTCAAATTATATTATATCTGAATTCAAAATCTTTAATTTGAATTCATTTTATTCGCGAGGAGCTGGATGAGAAGAAACTCTCACGTCCGGTTCTGTAGTAGAGATGGAATTCAAAACAAACCATCAACTATAACCCCAAAAGAACCAGATTCCGTAAACAACATAGAGGAAGAATGAAGGGAATATCTTATCGAGGTAATCATATTTGTTTTGGTAAATACGCTCTTCAGGCACTTGAACCCGCTTGGATCACATCTAGACAAATAGAAGCAGGTCGACGAGCAATGACACGAAATGCACGTCGTGGTGGAAAAATATGGGTCCGCATATTTCCAGATAAACCAGTTACAGTAAGACCCGCAGAAACACGTATGGGTTCAGGTAAAGGCTCTCCCGAATATTGGGTAGCTGTTGTTAAACCAGGTCGAATCCTTTATGAAATGGGTGGAGTAACAGAAAATATAGCTAGAAGGGCTATTTCAATAGCAGCGTCCAAAATGCCTATACGAGCTCAATTCATCATTTCGGGATAAAAAAGAAATAGGCCTTGGGTAAAAAAAAAATAGCGGGTGCAGGTTTCTTTTTTTGGACAAACAATATTTCTTTTTTTCTTCGACCTTTGTATTGTAAAAAACAGATAAAAAAAATGATATGATTCAACCTCAAACCCATTTGAATGTAGCAGATAACAGCGGGGCTCGAGAATTGATGTGTATTCGAATCATAGGAGCTAGCAATCGTCGATATGCTCATATTGGTGACGTTATTGTTGCTGTGATCAAAGACGCAGTCCCAAACATGCCTCTAGAAAGATCAGAAGTGGTCAGAGCTGTAATTGTCCGTACTTGTAAAGAACTTAAACGTGACAACGGTATGATAATACGATATGATGACAATGCTGCAGTTGTGATTGATCAAGAAGGAAATCCAAAAGGAACTCGAGTTTTTGGTGCGATTGCCCGAGAATTGAGACAGTTCAATTTTACTAAAATAGTTTCATTAGCTCCCGAGGTA